TATAATTTCTGGAAATTAACTTACGTAGGTTAAATATTTTCATAAATAATACCTTTATCATATATGGTAACTTTATAATTTCTGAAAGTTAACTTACGTAGGTTAAATATTTTCATAAATAATACCTTTATCATATATGGTAACTTTATAATTTCTGAAAGTTAACTTACGTAGGTTAAATATTTTCATAAATAATACCTTTACCATATATGGTAACTTTATAATTTCTGAAAGTTAACTTACGTAGGTTAAATATTTTCATAAATAATACCTTTATCAGATATGGTAACTTTATAATTTCTGAAAGTTAACTTACGTAGGTTAAATATTTTCATAAATAATACCTTTATCAGATATGGTAACTTTATAATTTCTGAAAGTTAACTTACGTAGGTTAAATATTTTCATAAATAATACCTTTATCAGATATGGTAACTTTATAATTTCTGAAAGTTGATTTACGTAGGTTAAATATTTTCATAAATAATACCTTTATCAGATATGGTAACTTTATAATTTCTGAAAGTTAACTTACGTAGGTTAAATATTTTCATAAATAATACCTTTATCATATATGGTAACTTTATAATTTCTGAAAGTTAACTTACGTAGGTTAAATATTTTCATAAATAATACCTTTATCATATATGGTAACTTTATAATTTCTGAAAGTTAACTTACGTAGGTTAAATATTTTCATAAATAATACCTTTATCATATATGGTAACTTTATAATTTCTGAAAGTTGATTTATGTAGGTTAAATATTTTCATAAATAATACCTTTGTCATATACGGTAACTTTATAATTTCTGAAAGTTGATTTACGTAGGTTAAATATTTTCATAAATAATACCTTTATTATATATGGTAACTTTATAATTTCTGGAAATTTTATAATTTTTTAAAAAATTGAGTAATAATAATATACTGGGGAAACATATATTATTATGTTAAAATAATATATTTATTTATAGGAACGTAATAAAGTAAATATGACCAATAACTTATATAGATCAAATACCTTTATCATATATGGTAACTTTATAATTTCTGAAAGTTAACTTACGTAGGTTAAATATTTTCATAAATAATACCTTTATCAGATATGGTAACTTTATAATTTCTGAAAGTTGATTTACGTAGGTTAAATATTTTCATAAATAATACCTTTATCATATATGGTAACTTTATAATTTCTGAAAGTTGATTTACGTAGGTTAAATATTTTCATAAATAATACCTTTATCATATATGGTAACTTTATAATTTCTGAAAGTTGATTTACGTAGGTTAAATATTTTCATAAATAATACCTTTATCATATATGGTAACTTTATAAGAGGTCGATAATTATACCTGTTCCAAAATATAATAAATTAATTATTATTAATACTCTTTTTGAAAGGAGGAAGATATTTAAATATTGGGGATATTTATTTATAAGATTCTGATTATATAAAGGGGCCGAGCGCCGAGGGCCATCTGTCTGGGGGGGATAATATATGTAAATATTTGATCTATAGGATTTAAGTATAGTGTCAATAGATAAGGTTAGAATATCCATATGTCATAAATACATAATATATATTATATCTAAATATATAGATATAACAGTTATATATTTGTAGCGAACTTAAAACGTGAGCTAGGAATAGAATAACGGTTAGTATATAAGTATATATAACTAAGGAATAGAAGTTACATTGTTGGTATCCGATCTTAGTCCAGAGGAACTGTGGACCGGGGTTATACAGAGATATGTGGGGAGGATACATCTATGCGATCCAAATTATCAAATTTTATAAATTATTGATTAATTGAAATTTGATTCTAGTTTGTTTATAAATTGCTGTTTAGATAATTTTTATATGTAAGTTTTTGTGTGATTTTAATTTTGCTTAAATAGTAGGATTAGGAAAATTTTTAATTAAACGCAGTTTTTATTTTTATGTATTTATTATATTAAGACATGGTTAATTTTTATTTATGGTTAGCAAATTTTGTGCCAGCAGCTGCGGTTATACAATTAACTTAAGTAATTTTTTTTAGGTATAGGTATTAAAGTTAGAATTTTGATTAGAAGTTGAAGTTTTTAAGGTAGAATTTAAAATTTTTAATTTTTATTAGGTAAATTTTTATATTAATATGAAATTCATATTTTAAACTAGGATTAGATACCCTATTATTTTGAATGTAACTTCTATTCCTTAGTACTATTAGTTAAGATCTTTAAATTGAAAGAATTTGACGGTAATTTGATCATTTTAGAGGAACCTGTTCTATAATTGATAATCCACGATGAATTTTACCTTTAAAATTTAATATTGGTTTGTATATCTCTGTCTGATTGAATGTTTTATTAGAAAAATTTTCTTTTATTTTTATTGAAATTTATGTCAGGTCAAGGTGCAGCTTATGTAAAGGATTGAAATGGGTTACATTTAATTTTTATTATTATTGGATTAATTTATGTATATAATTTATTAAATTGGATTTAATTGTAATGAATAATATATATTATTCATGATATATGTTCTTGGTTAAGTACATATCGCCCGTCGCTCTCATTAATAGATGAGATAAGTCGTAACAAAGTAGTCCTACCGGAAGGTGGGGCTAGATTTATACAGACCATAATCTAGGATTAGTTTTTTTTTACATTAAAAATTTATTTGTGCAATTCAAATTGGTTTGATTTTTATTTTATATTTAATTTTAAATATTATTTTGAATTATTATTATAGAAATAACTTTAATTTTAGTATTTTTTAAAGAATTAATTTTTTATATTTATAGTTTATCTTACTGTAAGGGTTAATAAATTAATTATTTTTTAAGTAAATTTGTTTTATTGTACCTTTTGTATCAGGGTTTATTAAAAATTTTTTATTTATAAATAAATATCCCGAATTTAAAGGCGACATTTATAATTGTTATTTATTGTTTTATAATTATTGATAAATTATAAATTGGTGTTATATGCTATTCATCTTTAATTATCTGGTTTTTTAATAATTGAATTTAATTCATAATTAATATTATTCAATTTATAATTTTATTTTTATTGTTATTTTAATTTAAGATTTAAGGGGATAAGCTCTTAAATTGTTTCTATGATAAATATTTATATTAAATTTTTGTAGGATTAGAAATTTTCATCATTTATTTTGTTATAATTATGCTTTATTTATAATTTATTTTATATTTATTTAGATTTTTATTAAAAATTTTTATTAAATATTTTAATAAAAGATATAATGATAAAATTAGTATATTTTATATTTAATTTATAGTAACTCGGCAATTTTATTCTTCACCTGTTTAACAAAAACATGTCCTAATGATTAATTAGTATTAGGTTTGACCTGCTCAATGAATAATTTTAAATAGCCGCAGTATCTTGACTGTGCGAAGGTAGCATAATCATTTGTCTTTTAATTGAAGGCTGGAATGAACGGTCGGATGAAGGAATATCTTTCTTTATATTAAATTATTGAATTTAATTTTTTGGTTAAAAAGCTAAAATTTTTAAATGGGACGAGAAGACCCTATAGAATTTTATTTTTATTAGAAATATTAATATTTATTGGTTAATTATATATTTATTTTTATTGAAATTTTGTTGGGGAGACATTGAGATTATTTTAACTCTCATATTTATATTATTTATGAATAATTATATTTAGGATCTTAACTTTTTAGATATTTAGATTAAATTACCTTAGGGATAACAGCGTAATTTTTTTGGAGAGTTCTTATCGATAAAGGAGTTTGCGACCTCGATGTTGGATTAAAATAAGATTTAAGTGCAGAAGCTTAATTTTCTAGGTCTGTTCGACCTTTAATTTTTTACATGATCTGAGTTCAGACCGGCGTGAGCCAGGTCGGTTTCTATCTTTTTTGTAAATTAAATTGTGAGTTAGTACGAAAGGACCATTTACAACAAATATTTTGTTTAATTATTGAATTATTTTAACTATTTTGGCAGATTAGTGCAGTAAATTTAGAATTTATTTATGTAATAAAATTATTACAGATAGTATTGTTTATTTTAATTTATTTGGTTATGCTTATTTGTATTTTGATTTGTGTTTCTTTTGTTACTCTTTTAGAACGAAAAGTTTTAGGTTATATTCAGCTTCGTAAAGGCCCTAATAAATTAGGCTATATAGGAATTTTACAGCCTTTTTCTGATGGCATCAAGTTATTTTTTAAGGAGCAAACTTATCCTTATAAATCTAATTACTTAATTTATTATTTATCCCCTATTTTTTTATTATTTTTATCTTTTTGTTTATGGCTATTATTTCCTTTTATTTTAAATATTTATAATTTTAATTATGGTATTTTGTTTTTTATGGTTTGTACTGGCATAGGGGTTTATGGAATCATACTTTCTGGGTGGGCTTCTAATTCTAATTATGCTCTTTTAGGTAGACTTCGATCTGTTGCTCAAGTTATTTCTTATGAGGTAAGTATAATAATAATTATATTATGTATAGTTGTTTTTGTTTTTAGTTATAATTTATTAGATTTTATATATTATCAATCTATATGTTGATTTTTATTTATATGTTATCCTTTATTTTTTTGTTGATTATCTTCTTGTTTAGCTGAAACTAATCGATCTCCGTTTGATTTTGCTGAAGGTGAAAGAGAATTAGTTAGAGGATTTAATGTGGAATATAGAAGAGGTGGATTTGCTTTTATTTTTTTGTCAGAATACATAAATATTATCTTCATAAGAATACTAACCGTTATTCTATTCCTAGGCTGTGATATTTTATCTTTAATGTTTTATTTAAGGGTTATTATAATTGTTTTTTGATTTATTTGAGTACGAGGAGTTTTACCCCGATTTCGATATGATAAATTAATATATTTAACTTGAAAATTATTTTTGCCTTTTTCACTTAATTTATTTATTTTTTATTTGAGTATTTTGATTTTAATTCTTTTTTAATAATATTCAGTTCATTAATTTAAGTGTTAAATTAAAGTCAATGAAAGAATTTAACTTTCTTTATATACTTTCAAAGTATAAGTTTTCTAAAACTTAATTGACCAAAATTTATTTTTCTAGAATTTTATCTCAGATTTTAATTATAATTGGATTTGTAAAATAGTAAGAAAAGTATAGTACTGTTAATACTTGTCCAGTAAAAATATAGGGTTCTTCTGCTGGTCGTGCTCCAATTCATGTTAATAAAATAATAATTGTTACTATAATTCAGAACATTCTTTTTCTAACTGGGTAAAATGAATTACCTTGGAATTTTCTCTTGTTAATAATTGTGGGTAAGATAATAATTAGGATTGATATAATTATTGCAATTACTCCTCCTAATTTATTAGGAATTGATCGTAAAATAGCATAAGCGAAAAGAAAATATCATTCTGGTTGAATATGGACTGGTGTAACTAATGGGTTAGCTGGAATAAAATTTTCCGGGTCTCCTAGTTTTCGTGGCTCTAATAGAATTATTAATGAAAATATCATTAAGGTAATTATAATACCTATTAAATCTTTTGTTGAAAAGTAAGGGTGGAATGGTGATTTATCATAGTTAGAATTTAACCCTAAGGGATTATTTCTTCCTGTTTGATGTAAGAATAGAAGGTGAATTATTACTATTGCTGAAATAATAAATGGTAAAAGAAAATGTAGTGTAAAGAATCGTGTTAAGGTAGCATTATCTACCGAAAATCCTCCCCACAACCATATAACTAATGTTTTTCCTAAATAAGGAATAGCGGATAATAAATTTGTAATTACAGTTGCCCCTCATAATGATATTTGTCCCCATGGTAAAACGTAACCTAAAAAAGCGGTCCCTATAATTAATAATAATAAAATTGTCCCTACTATTCATGTTATAATTAATTTATATGAACCATAGTATAATCCCCGGCCAATATGTAAATATAAACATATAAAAAATAAAGATGCTCCGTTAGCATGAGTATATCGTATTAATCATCCATTATTTACATCTCGACAAATGTGAATAACTCTATTAAATGCTATTTCAATATTTGCTGTATAGTGTATGGCTAAAAATAATCCTCTAATAATTTGAATTATTAAACATATACCTAAAAGTGATCCAAAGTTTCATCATAATGAGATTGATGAAGGTGAGGGTAAATCAATTAATGAATTATTAATAATTTTAATTAGTGGATGTGTTTTTCGTATAGGTTTATTCATAATATTATCTTTTTATTCGTAAAGGTCCAAAATTGGTTTTTGCTACATTGGATACTACAATTATAGTAATAAATAAGTAAATAATTAATATAATTGTGATTTGTGCTGTTATTGAGTTGAATATTTTGATTAATCTTATTGTTTCATTTTTATCTAGATAATTAGGAATACTATTTATGTTATATTTAATTAAAATATAAAGTATAATTATTCTTATTAAAAAAAATATAATAATATTTTTGATTGGGGAATTGAATTTTTCATTTGATGCTACTCTTGATATATAAATAAATAATACTAATATTCCACTTATAATGATAATAATAATAATATATGAAAAGAAAAATGATTTAGTTATAAATCCTACAATTATAGCTATTGAAATCGTTTGTATAATTAAGATAAATCCTATTCTTAAAGGATGATTTAAGGTTAATAAAATTATAGATCAAATAATCATAGATAATAATAAAATGTTTATCATAAACAGTAAATAGTTTATAAAAATATCAATTTTGGAGATTGAAGATAAGTTAGATTTCTTTTTACTGAAGTTTTAAAGGTTAAACCCTATTTATGATTTACAAAATCATTGTTTTATATTAAACTATTAAAACTTATTTTTCTTGAATATATTTTATTGTTTAGTTTTTTAAGTGGAACTATTATTTTCTGTTCAACTCGTAAACATCTTTTACTTTCTTTGTTAAGTTTAGAATTTATAGTTTTGTGTGTTTTTTTATCTTTATTTTTAGTTATATACATTTATGGTTATGAACTTTATATTCTTCTATTATTTTTAGTTTTTACAGTATGTGAAGGTGCTTTAGGTTTATCTGTTTTAGTAAGATTAGTTCGTAGACAAGGGAATGATTATTTATCAAGAATATCAGTTTTATCATGATAAAATTTATTTTTATATTAATTTTTTTAATCCCATTGTTTTATAATTTTTGATTATTAATACATATTTATATATTGACAACTTTCTTATATGTTTTTATATATTCTTTTTATAATTTTATTTTCCCTATAAGAAGCTTATTTGGTTTTGATATTTTTTCTTACAGATTAATAAGTTTAACTTTCTTTATTATTTTTTTAATAATATTAGCTAGATATCGAGTTTATTCAAATAATGATAAGTTGATTGAATTTAATTTTGTTTTAATGTTTATAATTATATCATTATTATTAACTTTCTCTTCATTAAATTTTTTTGTTTTCTATTTATCTTTTGAAATATCTCTTATCCCCACCCTTTTTTTAATTTTCGGGTGGGGATATCAGCCTGAGCGTGTTTCTGCTGGTTATTATTTATTATTTTATACTTTATTTGCTTCTTTGCCTTTATTATTAGGCATTTTTTATATTAGTGTAAAGGGCTACACTCTGGACTTCTGATTAATTGATGTAAGTGGTTTTGGATTTTATTTTTATTTATCAATAATTATGGCATTTTTATTTAAAATACCGATTCCTTTTTTTCATTTTTGGTTACCGAAAGCTCATGTGGAAGCACCAATTTCTGGTTCTATGGTTTTGGCTGCTATTTTATTAAAGTTAGGGGGTTATGGTTTAATTCGAGTTTATCTTTTTATTGATTATTATTCTTTATTTTTTAGTTACTTTTGGATAATTTTTAGTCTTTGAGGTTCTTTAATTGTTAGTTTTCTTTGTCTTTTTCAAGTGGATATAAAATCTATTATTGCTTATTCTTCTGTTGCTCATATGTCTTTAGTAATTTGTGGTATTATAACTAATAGAAGATTTGGATTCATGGGCTCTTTAATTATAATATTAGGTCATGGTTTTTGTTCTTCTGGTCTTTTTTGTTTAGCTAATATTTTGTATGAACGTAGAAGAAGCCGTAGATTATTTATTAATAAGGGTTATATATTAATAATACCTAGATTGTCAATATTTTGGTTCATATTTTGTTCTAATAATATATCTTCTCCTCCTTCTTTGAATTTATTAGGGGAAATTTATTTAATTAATTCAATTATTTCTTGAGATTATATAACTTTTATTTTTTTATCCATTTTATCTTTTATAAGTTGTTGTTATAGAATTTATATTTTTTCTTTTACTCAGCATGGTTATATTTATGGAGGTTTATCATTTATAAATACTGTAAATATTCGGGAATATATATTAATATTATTTCATATTATTCCTTTAAATATAATATTTTTAAAGTTCGATATTTTTGCTTTACTTTTTTAAGGATCTATGGTAGTTTAATTTAAAGAATAATAATTTGTGATGTTATTGGTGATGGAATCTCTAGATCCATTTTTATTAATTTTTATAAGTATTGATCATTAATCTTATTATTGATTAGTTTATTATTATTTTATTTTGGTTTGATTTTTTTATTAAATAATTATTCTTTATTTTTGGATTGGGAATTAATTTCGTTTAATTCTGTAAGTGTAACTATATCTATATATTTGGATTGAATATCTTTTATTTTTATGGGAGGGGTTTTATGTATTTCTTCTATAGTAATTTTGTATAGTTCTTCTTATATAAATGCTGATTTATTTAAGTTACGATTCTTGTTTATTGTTTTGTTATTTGTTTTGTCAATAATATTTTTGATTATTAGTCCTAATTTGGTTAGAATTTTATTAGGTTGAGATGGGTTAGGTCTGGTGTCTTATTGTTTAGTTATTTATTATCAAAATTTTAAATCTTATAATGCGGGTATATTAACTATTTTAAGAAATCGAATTGGTGATGTTTTTATTTTAATTGGTATTTCTTGATTATTTAATATAGGTAGATGAAATTATATTTATTATTTAAGATTTATGGATAATGAAATTTCTTTATGATTAGTATATTTATTGACATTATCAGCTTTTACTAAAAGTGCTCAAATTCCTTTTTCTTCATGATTACCTGCTGCTATAGCTGCCCCAACTCCTGTTTCTGCATTAGTTCATTCTTCGACTTTAGTAACTGCAGGGGTTTATTTACTTATTCGGTTTAGTGAATTATTAAATTATTTTAATATAAGTTTTTTCTTATTAATTTCTTGTTTAACAATATTTATATCTGGTTTAGCAGCTAATTTTGAATATGACTTGAAAAGGATTATTGCTTTATCTACATTAAGCCAGCTTGGTTTAATAATAAGAGTCTTATTTATAGGTTATTATACTATCTCTTATTTTCATATATTATCCCATGCTTTTTTTAAAGCTTTAATGTTTTTATGTGCTGGTATTATTATTCATAGAATAAATGATAGTCAAGATATTCGTCATATGGGTAATTTAATTAATTGTTTACCTTATACTTGTTCTTGTTTTTGTATCTCTAATTTATCTCTTTGTGGCTTTCCTTTCTTGTCAGGATTTTATAGAAAAGATTTAATTTTGGAATATTTAATATTTAATTATTCTAATATTTATATTTTTTTATTATTTTATATTTCTATTGGGTTAACGGTTAGTTATAGTTTTCGCTTGATTTATTTTTGTTTTAGAGGTTATAATGGATTAATAACTTATTCTAATTTCTTTGAGGATAATTTAATACTTTATTCTTTATTATTATTAACTTTTTTATCAGTAGTTGGAGGAAGCTTGTTATTTTGATTAATTTTTCCTTATCCTATTTTTGTTTGTTTTCCTATTTTTATAAAGTTATTACCTTTAATTTTTATTTTATTAGGTTCTTGGATTGGTTATATTATAACTTTAATGAGCATTTATGATAATATTTTTGGTTTAATTTTTAATTATACTATTGAGTTCTTTAGTTATATGTGATTTATACCTTTTTTTAGAACTTATTTAATTTATAATAATTCATTATTTTTTTCCAAGGTAAGATCATCTTTTATAGATTCTAGATGGGGTGAATTTTTGATTTCTAATTCTTTTTTAAATTTAATTAATTACTTTAATTCTTTTTATTCTATCTATCAAATGAATAATGTTAAGATTTATTTAGTTAGTTTTATAATTATTTTCTTTTTTATAATATTTGTTTAAATTTAATTACTTGAATAACTTAATTTTAAAGTTTAACTCTGAAGAAGTTAGGATAGGAGTAATTCCTTTCAAGTATTTATAAAGATAAATCTTGTTTCTTTATTGAAAATAAAGGGTTTTATATTAAACTATATAAATAAGGGAAAAACGGATTTAAACCGCTTTAAAAGATAGTTAGCAGCTTCTTTTAGATACTTCATTCCCTTTTAATTGGATTATTATAATAATCAATTTTTTCATTAACAATGAAAGGCCTCAACTTTGGCTTCAATTAATTTTTAGATAAGGGATATAATTATCCTAATTTTAGGTCGAAACTAAATGTAAAGTTTTACTTCATTACCTTAAGTGAGGTAGACTAATGTATTAGTATATTTTAATTGCAAATTAAATGTTATATATTTTAACTACAACCCCAATTTTTATTTAGCTCATTCTAATACTCCGTTTTTTCATTCATGATATAATCCTATAACTAGAATAAATACAAATAATGAAATTGTTATGATTCATATTTTAGTTATACTTAATTTTAAAGTTAAAATGATTGGTAATATAATGGCGATTTCAATATCAAAAATTAAAAATAGTACTGCAATTAAAAAGAATTGAATAGAAAATGGAGATCGTGCTGATCTTTTTGGGTCAAATCCACATTCAAATGGGGATATTTTTTCTCGGTCTTTTTTAGATGTTTTTGAGATTATTGTGCATAATATTATTAGTATAATTGACACTATTAATGCTAATCCTATAGATCAAATAATTACATATATTATCCCCCCCAGACAGATGGATTTTTTGATTGGAAGTCAAATATATTTATTTATACTAGAAGGATAATTATTATCTACCTCATCAGTAAATTGAAATATAAAGAAATAGTCAAACTACATCTACAAAATGTCAGTATCATGCTGCTGCTTCGAATCCGAAGTGATGATTTATGGAAAAGTGACATTTTATATGCCGTAATAGACATGTAAATAGGAATAGAGTTCCAATAATTACATGAATACCATGAAATCCTGTTGCTATAAAAAAACATGATCCATAAATYGAATCTCTAATACAAAATCTGGCTTCTTTATATTCATATGCTTGAAGAATAGTAAAATAAATTCCTAATATGACTGTTATAATTAATCTTTTTTTTGTTTCTGAGTATTTATTTCTTATAATTCTGTGATGAGCCCATGTAACTGTTATACCTGAACATAATAGGATTATAGTATTAAGTAATGGAATTTCTATAGGATTGAAAACTATAATACCTTTTGGAGGTCATGTTATACCAATTTCAATTGTAGGTGATAATCTTCTATGGAAAAATCCTCAGAAGAATGAGATAAAGAAAAATACTTCTGAAATAATGAATAGAATTATTCCGATTTTTAATCCATTTGTTACTTTAATTGTATGGTGTCCTTGGAATGTTGATTCTCGAATAATATCACGTCATCATTGAATTATGGTTATAATAATAATAATTGTACCTAGAAAGAATAGATATATTTCATTTTTATGGAATCATAAGACTATTCCTGTAGTTAATGTTATTGCTCCAATAGATCCTATTAAAGGTCATGGTCTGTAGTCAACTAAGTGGTAAGGGTGATTTTTTTGTATTTTCATATTATTAATTTATTACTTCTCTAGTGTATAAAGTTGTTAAAATTGAAAATACATATGCTTGAATAATTGCTACAGCTGCTTCAAATATTATTAACATTATCTGAATAATAATAATAATTGATAAAATTATATTATTAATATCTGTTGATTTATTTCCTAATAATCTTATTAATAAATGGCCTGCAATTATATTAGCAGTTAATCGTACTGCTAATCTTCCTGGGCGAATAATATTACTAATTGTTTCAATTAATACTATAAAAGGTATTAATACTCTTGGAGTTCCTCTTGGAACTAAATGAGTAAATATTATATTAGTATTTTTGAATCACCCGAATAGTATTATGGATAATCATAAAGGTAAAGCTATAGTTAGAGAAAAGGTTAAATGTCTTGTTCTAGTAAAAATATATGGTATTAGTCCTAAAAAGTTATTTATTAGGATAAATATAAATAAGGAAACTGTTATTAAAGTCATTCCTTTAGAGTTTAACCCTAATAATATTTTAAATTCATTATGTAATTTTGTTATAATTATATTAATTACAACTTTGTTTCGGTTTGGTAATGTTCAAAATGAATATGGGATTAATAATATTCCAATTAAGGATCTTAATCAGTTTATTGAGTAATTTATAGATGTTGCTGGGTCAAATGTTGAGAATAAGTTTGTTATCATCTTCAGTTTATTTGTTCAATCTTTTTGTTTTTATTTATTTTAAATGATAAAGGTTTATTAATGGAAAAGTAAATAAAAATGTTGAATATAAAATATCTTATAATAAAATAGATAAATAAAATTTCTCATCATAAGGGAGATATTTGAGGTATAAAAGATTAATTAATGGGAATTATTTTTAATTTGACAAATTAATGTTTTATAATTTAAACTAAATCTTTAATAGATTCATTAAGAGTAGATTTTAAATTACTATAATTTGGTTTAAGAGACCAATGCTTAAATATTTTCAGCCACTTAATGAAATTGAATTAATTCATTTAAGGAAATTTTCTGTTGTTGTTCTTTCAATTACGATTGGTATGAATCTGTGGTTTGCACCACAAATTTCTGAGCATTGTCCATATATAATTCCTGGACGATTAATATTTATAGTTCCCTGGTTCAATCGTCCAGGGACAGCGTCGATTTTAATTCCTAAAGCCGGTACGGCTCATGAATGTAATACATCAGCTGCTGTTACTACTACTCGTGCTTGTGTATTTATTGGAATAACAGTACGATTATCTACATCAAGAAGGCGAATTTCATTTTTATTTATTTCATTAACTGGTTTTATATATGAATCAAATTCAGTATTTCTAAAATCTGAATATTCATATCTTCAGTATCATTGATGTCCAATTACTTTTAATGTAATTGATGGATTGTTAATTTCATCAATCATATATAATAATCGTAGTGATGGTAATGCAATAAAGATTAATGTGATTGCTGGTATAACTGTTCAAATTAATTCAATTGTTTGACCTTCTAGTAGATATCGATTAATATATTTGTTTTTTGTTAAAGTTATTATAATATATGCAACTATGATTGTAATTATTGATAAAATTATAACTGTGTGATCATGAAAAAATGTTAGTTGTTCTATTAATGAAGAATTTGCATCTTGGGTTAAAATATTTCCTCATGTTGCTATTTCTAATAAAAGATAATATCTTTATTTATGAAGCTTAAATTCATTGCACTAATCTGCCATATTAGAAAATTGATGATATTATAGGAATTTCATTATATGAATGTTCGGCTGGAGGTGTTTTTTGTAATCATTCAATTCTTGATGTTATATTTTCTCTAAAAATTAGTACTCGTTTAGTTACAATTCTTTCTCATAAAATTATAATAAATATTATGATTCTAATTATGGATATAATTCTTCCTACAGATGAAATAATATTTCATCTTGTGTAACTATCTGGATAATCAGAATATCGTCGAGGTATACCTCTTAATCCTAGAAAGTGTTGAGGGAAGAATGTAATATTAACACCTAAAAATATAATAATAAATTGAATTTTTAATCATTTAGGGTTTATTCTTAATCCGGTGAATAAGGGAAATCATTGAATAAATCTTCCTATAATAGCAAATACTGCACCTATTGAAAGTACATAATGGAAATGGGCTACTACATAATATGTATCATGTAAAATAATATCAATAGATGAGTTGGCTAGAATTACTCCTGTTAATCCTCCAATAGTGAATAAAAATACAAATCCTAATGCTCATATTATAGCGGGTGAATAATTTATTTTTACACCATGTAATGTGGCTAGTCATCTGAAAATTTTAATACCTGTTGGTACTGCAATGATTATTGTGGCTGATGTGAAGTAGGCTCGGGTATCAACATCCATGCCTACTGTAAATATATGATGTGCTCATACAATGAATCCTAAAATTCCAATTGATAGTATAGCGTAAATTATTCCAATATTACCAAATGTTTCATTTTTTCCTCTTTCTTGTCTAATAATATGGGAAATTAAGCCAAATCCTGGTAGAATTAAAATATAAACTTCGGGGTGCCCAAAGAATCAAAATAAATGTTGATAAAGAATAGGGTCTCCTCCTCCTGATGGGTCAAAAAAAGAGGTATTAAAATTTCGGTCAGTTAATAGTATAGTAATAGCACCTGCTAACACAGGTAAGGATAATAACAGAAGAAGTGCAGTAATTCCTACTGATCACACAAACAATGGGATTCGTTCAGGGGTTATACCTGTTGGTCGTATATTTATAATAGTTGAAATAAAATTTACTGCCCCTAAAATTGATGAAACCCCAGCCAAATGTAAGGAAAAAATAGCTAAATCAACTGATGCTCCTCTATGTGAGATATTACTCGATAAGGGGGGGTAGACTGTTCATCCTGTCCCAGCTCCTGATTCTGCTATTCTTCTTATTAATAATAAAGTTAATGAAGGGGGTAATAATCAGAATCTTATATTATTTAATCGTGGGAAGGCTATATCAGGTGCTCCAATTATTAAAGGGACTAATCAATTACCGAATCCTCCAATTATGATTGGTATTACTATAAAGAAAATTATTACAAATGCATGTGCTGTTACAATTACATTATAAATTTGATCATTACCAATAAATCTTCCAGGCTGTCCTAATTCGATACGGATAATTAATCTTATAGCTGATCCTACTATTCCAGATCATATTCCGAAGATAAAGTATAGAGTTCCAATATCTTTATGATTAGTAGAATATATTCATTTATTCAAATTTTATTGATAAAGTGGCTGAAATTTTTAGGCGTTAAATTGTAAATTTATTTATGGTTGTGAAACCCTTTATCAATGGGCTTTATAGTCAATTATTTATGATTTTAGATTGCAAATCTAGAGTAGGGTTTAATATCCTAAAGCTTATAATTGTATATATATTTAACTTTGAAGGTTAATAGTTTAACATTTAACTTAAAGCTTTAAAATAAAATGGATTAAATAATTATAATTATGGGTAATCTAAAATTAATTAAAATTATAATTAATGGAAGGTTATTACTATTATTTTTGATTCATTTTAATGATGAATTTGAGAATAATGTTATATTAATAATAATTCGTATATAATACATTAAGGTAATTAATCTAAATATAATTATAATAAGGATTATAATGAATTCTTTTTCGTGAATTATTCTTTGAATTACAATTCATTTTGGTAAAAATCCAATGAATGGGGGTATACCTCCTATTCTTATTATTATAATGAATATTCTAACCTTTTCTATGTTACTCATATTAATATTATTTATTTGATTCAGAAAATAAATTTTATAATGCATTATAGTAAAACAAATAAATATTATTAGTAAACTATATGTTAATAAATAGATTATTCATTTATTTATAGATTTGTTGATGGCTATAAGTCATCCTAAATGGTTAATTGATGAATATCCAAATATTTTCCGTATTGATGTTTGGTTAATCCCTCCGAGTCTTCCAATTATAGTAGATCAAATAATTGATAAATTAATAATAAAATTATTATTAATATTACTTATTATTATTAATGGGGCTACTTTTTGTCAAGTTATTAATATAAGGCACTTATTTCATTCTATCTTTGATATAATTTCTGGTATTCATGCGTGGAAAGGGGCCGCGCCTATTTTAATTAGAATTCTTATTGTAATAATTATATTATTAACTATTTTTATGAAAGTAGTTGAATATATTATATTTAAAATTATTATTATTAGGATTATTCTTCTTACTCTTTGAATTAGAAAATATATTATTGCTGCTTCTGATCTAGATTTATTAGTTTTGTTTAAAATTAATGGAGTAAAAGATAGTAAATTAATTTCTAATCCTATTCATATTCTTATTCAATTATTAGCTGAAACTACTATAATTGTTCTGACAATTAAGATTATAATAAATAATCATCTTCTTTTTTTAATTAGTAAAGAGAGATTACTCTATAGGCAGGGTATGAACCTGATAGCTTAAAATTTAGCTTACTTTACTTTCTAATATATTTAAGTGTATGAGGCACAAAGATTTTTGATTTCTTTAGTTATGGTTTAATTCCATAAAATATAATAAGAGTATTTAATATACATATTCTATTCTATCATAATAGTCCTATTGATTCAGGCATCTTATT